GGTTCTATAGGAACTGGACGATCCTATTTGGTCAAATACCTAGCGACAAACTCCTATGTTCCTTTCATTACAGTATTTCTGAACAAGTTCCTGGATAACAAGGGTTTTCTTATTGATGATAGTGACGATATTGATGATAGTAACGATATTGATGATAGTGACGATATCGACCGTGACCTTGATACGGAGCTTTTTCTTCTAACTATGATGAATGCGCCAACTATGGATATGATGCCGGAAATGGACCGATTTTATATCACCCTTCAATTCGAATTAGCAAAAGCAATGTCTCCTTGCATAATATGGATTCCAAACATTCATGATCTGGATGTGAATGAGTCGAATTACTTATCCCTCGGTCTATTAGTGAACTATCTCTCCAGGGATTGTGAAAGATGTTCCACTAGAAATATTCTTGTTATTGCTTCGACTCATATTCCCCAAAAAGTGGATCCCGCTCTAATAGCTCCGAAGAAATTAAATACATGCATTAAGATACGAAGGCTTCTTATTCCACAACAACGAAAGCACTTTTTCACTCTTTCATATACTAGGGGATTTCACTTGGAAAAGAAAATGTTCCATACTAATGGATTCGGGTCCATAACCATGGGTTCCAATGTACGAGATCTTGTAGCACTTACCAATGAGGCCCTATCGATTAGTATTACACAGAATAAATCAATTCTAGACACTAATATAATTAGATCTGCTCTTCATAGACAAACTTGGGATTTGCGATCCCAGGTAAGATCGGTTCAGGACCATGGGATCCTTTTCTATCAGATAGGAAGGGCTGTTGCACAAAATGTACTTCTAAGTAATTGCTCCATAGATCCTATATCTATCTATATGAAGAAGAAATCATGTAACGAAAGGGATTCTTATTTGTACAAATGGTACTTCGAACTTGGAACGAGCATGAAGAAATTAACGATACTTCTTTATCTTTTGAGTTGTTCTGCCGGATCGGTCGCTCAAGACCTTTCGTCTCTACCCGGACTCGATGAAAAAAATGGGATCACTTCTTATGGACTCGTTGAGAATGATTCTGATCTAGTTCATGTTCTATTAGAAGTAGAAGGCGTTCTGGTGGGATCCTCACGGACAGAAAAAGATTGCAGCCAGTTTGATAATGATCGAGCGACATTGCTTCTTCGGCCCGAACCAAGGAATCCCTTAGATATCATGCAAAATGGATCTTGTTCTATCGTTGATCAGAGATTTCTCTATGAACAATACGAATCGGAGTTTGAAGAAGGGGAAGGAGTCCTCGACCCGCAACGGATAGAGGAGGATTTATTCAATCACATAGTTTGGGCTCCTAGAATATGGCGCCCTTTGGGCTTTCTATTTGATTGGATCGAAAGGCCCAATGAATTGGGATTTCCCTATTGGGCCAGGTCATTTCGGGGCAGGCGGATCATTTATGATGAAGAGGGTGGGCTTCAAGAGAATGGTTCGGAATTCTTGCAGAGTGGAACCATGCAGTACCAGACACGAGATAGATCCTCCCAAGAACAAGGCTTTTTTCGAATAAGTCAATTCATTTGGGACCCCGCAGATCCCCTCTTTTTCCTATTCAAAGATCAGCCCTTTGTCTCTGTGTTTTCACATCGAGAATTCTTTGCAGATGAAGAGATGTCAAAGGGGCTTCTTACTTTCCAAACAGATCTTCCTACATCTCTATATAAACGCTGGTTTATCAAGAATACGCAAGAAAAGTACTTCGAATTGTTGATTCCTCGCCAGAGATGGCTTAGAACCAATAGTTCATTATCTAATGGATTTTTCCGTTCTAATACTCCATCCGAGAGTTATCAATATTTATCAAAGCTGTTCCTATCTAACGGAACGCTATTGGATCAAATGACAAAGACATTGTTGAGAAAAAGATGGCTTTTCCCGGATGAAATGAAAATTGGATTCATGTAACAAGAGAAAGGTTTCCCATTCCTTAGCCGGAAAGATATGTGGCCATGAAACAGGGATTAAGATTAAGTGGAACAGAATTGACTGGGTGGTAGAGTCGTGGAAACACCTGTTTCTTCCATATTTTGGACCTTAGCTCCATGGAACAATATACTACTGCTGAAACATGGAAGAATTGAAATCTTAGATCAAAACATTATGTATGGATGGTATAAACTGCCTAAACAAGAATTCTTGAACAGCAAACAACCAGAGCTATTACTCACTACATCAAAAAATTTCCATTAATGAAAGATGTAAATCCATTGGAAAATCAAAAATACGCATGGGTTTAACTGAATAACTAAATAAAATAGATAGATATTTCTCTTCGTCTCAGGTCGACGGATCTTCTCGATTGAAAGATCCCCTATATGGATAATACACATTCCAGTTGACCGACAAATTCGAATTGTTTTGTTCCGAAGCAAAGATATCCACAGAGCAGTTCGTCCTATTCAGATATTCACGACCAAGAATTCCCGGATTCTCTTTCGGATAGGCCCTGAAAGGAGAAGGAAGGCTGGAA